GTTCTCGAAATGGGATGATGCCGGAAAGATTTTTTCTGCAAACATTAATTGGTCGTGTATTAGCAGACAATATATATAAGGGCCCGCGATGCATTGCCATTCGCAATCAAGACATTGGAGTTGGCCTTGTCAATCGATTCATAACTTTCCGAACACAACCAATATATATTCGAACTCCTTTTACTTGTAGGAGTACGTCTTGGATCTGTCGATTATGTTATGGTCGGAGTCCTACTCATGGCGATCTGGTTGAATTGGGGGAAGCCGTAGGTATTATTGCGGGTCAATCTATTGGAGAGCCCGGTACTCAACTAACATTAAGAACGTTTCATACCGGTGGAGTATTTACGGGGGGTATTGCAGAACACGTACGAGCCCCCTCTAACGGAAAAATTCAATTTAATGAGGATTTGGTTCATCCCACACGTACACGTCACGGGCATCCGGCTTTTCTATGTTATATAGATTTGTATGTAACTATTGAGAGTCAAGATATTATACATAATGTGACTATTCCGCCAAAGAGTTTGCTTTTAGTTCAAAATGATCAATATGTGGAATCAGAACAAGTTATTGCTGAAATTCGCGCGGGAACATACACTTTGAATTTGAAAGAGAGGGTTCGAAAACATATTTATTCCGACTCAGAAGGGGAAATGCACTGGAGTACTGATGTCTATCATGCACCTGAATTTACATATAGTAATGTCCATCTCTTACCAAAAACAAGCCATTTATGGATATTATCAGGAAGTTTGTGCAGATACCGCAGAGTCTCCTTTTCGCTACACAAGGATCAAGATCAAATAAACGTTCATTCTCTTTCTAGCAAAAAAGGATATATTTCGAACTCTTCAGTAAATAATGATCGAGTTAAACACAAATTCTTTAGTTCACAACTTTTGGGTAAAAAAGAAAGCGGGAACCTTGATTATTCAGAACTTAACCGAACTATATGTACTGTTCATTGTAATTTCATATATCCTGCTATGCTTCACGAAAATTCGAATTTATTGGCAAAAAGGCGAAGAAATAGATTCATCATCCCATTCCAATCAATTCAAGAACGAGAGAAAGAACTAATGCCACGTTCTGGTATCTTGATTGAAATACCAATAAAGGGTATTTTCCGTAAAAATAGTATTTTTTCTTTTTTCGATGACCCCCAATACCGAAGAAACAGTTACGGAATTACTAAATATGGGGCTCTAGGAGTACATTCAATCGTCAAAAAAGAGGATTTGATTGAGTATCGAGGAGTCAAAGAATTTAAGCCAAAATACCAAACGAAGGTGGATTGTTTTTTTTTCATTCCCGAGGAAGTGTATATTTTACCCGAATCCTCCTTACTAATGGTACGGAATAATAGTATCATTGGAGTAGATACACAAATCACTTTAAATACAAGAAGTAGAGTAGGCGGATTGGTCCGAGTGGAGAGAAAAAAAAAAAAAATTGAACTTCAAATTTTTTCTGGAGATATCCATTTTCCGGGAGAGACAGATAAGATATCCCGTCACAGCGGTATCTTGATACCACCAGAAACAGTAAAAACAAATTCTAAAGAATCAAAAAAAGTGAAAAATTGGATCTATGTCCAACGGATCACACCTACCAAGAAAAAGTTTTTTGTTTTGGTTCGACCTGTAATATTATATGAAATAGCGGACGGTATAAATTTAGAAAAACTTTTCCCCCAGGATCTGTTGCAGGAAAAGGATGATCTGAAACTTCGAATTGTTAATTATATTCTTTATGGAAATGGTAAACCAATTCGGGGAATTTCTGACACAAATATTCAATTAGTGCGTACTTGTTTAGTCTTAAATTGGGACCAAGATAAAAAAAGTTCTTCTATTGAAGAGGCCCACGTTTCTTTTGTTGAAGTGCGTACAAATGGTTTGATTCATGAGTTTCTAAGAATCAACTTAGCGAATTTCCCTATTTCATATATCAGCAGAAAAAGGAATGATCCATCAGGTTCAGGGTTGATCTCTGATAATGGGTCAGATCGTACCAATATTAATCCATTTTATTCCATTTATTCCAAGTCAAGGATTAAACAATCACTTAAACAAAATAAAGGAACTATTAGTACACTGTTAAATAGAAATAAGGAATGTCAATCTTTGATAATTTTGTCCTCATCTAATTGTAATTGTTTTCGAATGGATTCATTCAACGATGTACAATATCACAATGGAATAAAAGAATCTATTCAAAGAGATCTTAAAAGTCCAATTAGAAATTCGTTGGGTCCTTTAGGAACAGTCCTTCAAATTGCGAATTTTTATTCATTTTACCATTTAATAACTTATAATCAGATCTCGGTAACTAAATATTTGAAACTTGACACTTTAAAACAGACTTTTCAAGTCCTTAAATATTATTTAATAGACGAAAATGGGAAAATTGTGAATCCCGAACCGTGCAGTAACAACGTTTTGAATCCATTCAATTTGAATTGGTATTTTCTGCCTAATGATTATCATCATTATTA